TACGTGAACCAAAACGTCCCTTCCTATGTGAACCAATTCTCGGTATAGCTTTTGCCATATTTTATCATCTCATAAATAGAAGTCAGAAATTTATGGATATATCCATTTTATGTCAAAACGGATCCTCGTTTTATTTGTACATCCTGTTTTTTAACGAATATGATTATCCTTGTCGTTGTTTATGTCTTGGGTTGGAACAAATTACTATAATTCGTCCCCGCCTACGGATTAGTCGACATTTATCACAAATTTTACGAACAGAAGCTCTTATTTTCATATTTGCCATTCTTTAACTTAACTCTGAATCTATTTCTTGGAAGAAAATAAGTTTCTTGAAACTTTTCATCTCAAATCGTATTCCCACGAAAGAAATGGGAAAGTTGAAAAAAAAAAAAACACCTAATCTTTCGAGTCCTTATCTTTCGAGTCCTTGTTGCGAAGCCGATAAATTATACGCCCTCTGGTTGAATCATAACGACTTACTTCAACTTGGACTCTATCGCCTGGAAGTATCCGTATAAAACTACGTCGGATCTTTCCTGAAATATAACCTATAATCAGATCTCCATTATCTAAATGAACTCGGAACATACCATTTCGAAGTGATTCCGTAATTAAACCCTCATGAATACGTTTTGGGTCTTTTTCTTCCATTTCCTCCTCCTCCTCCTTGGGGTATTAACAAATAAGGGAGGGGCGATATTTGACAATCCGCCCCCTTTTTTTTTCATAAATAGGAAGTCTCAAATCCAATTCGGATATTACAAGGATTACCATATATAACACAAAATTTCTCCGCCGATTCTTTCTAGTCGAGCCTCTCGGTCTGTCATTATACCTCGAGAAGTAGAAAGAATTACAACCCCCATCCCGCCTAAAATTCTAGGAATTCGTTGATAGTTAGAATAGATTCGTAGACCGGGTCGACTGATCCGTTTTAAATTTAAACCGTTTCTCTTTCTATAAGGCTTTTGCCTATTCCTCCTATGTTGTAGGGTTAAAACCAAAAAAGATTTGCTGTTTTCTCGATGTTTTCTCGCATTTTCGATAAAACCTTCTCGTAAAAGTATTTTAACAATATTTTCAGTGATATTGGTAGATGCTATTCGAACCACTCTTTTTCTATCCATATCAGCATTTCTTATAGAGGTTATTATGTCAGCAATAGTATCCTTACCCATGATGAATTAATTTTTTTTCCTCAAAATTTGGATATAATCAACATGTTTTTCTTGTTTTTTTTTTTTTGATAAATATGAATGATTAAAGGTATATGCGTGAGACACAATCTACTAATGAATCTGAATCTATTTCTGAATCTATTTCTTTCAAATACTCTACTATAACCATATCATGGTCTCGTTTTATAATACCTCGGGAGCTAATGAAACTATTTTAGTAAAATTTAACTGTCTCAACTCCCCGGCAATCGCACCAAAAACCCGAGTTCCCTTTGGATTTCCTTCTTGATCAATGAGGACTGCAGCATTGTCATCATATCGTATTATCATACCGCTGTCACGTTTGAGTTCTTTACAAGTACGTACAATTACAGCTCTGACCACTTCTGATCTTTCTAGGGGCATCTTTGGCACTGCTTCTTTAATCACAGCAACAATAACGTCACCAATATGAGCATATCGGCGATTGCTAGCTCCTATGATTCGAATACACATCAATTTTCGAGCCCCGCTGTTATCCGCTACATTCAAATAGGTCTGAGGTTGAATCATATTATTTTTTTTTTTGAATCTGTTCTTTCAAGGCAAAAGGCGAAGAAAAAAAAAAAAAGAAATATTGTTTGTCCAAAAAAAGAAACCTGCATTTGCTATTTTTTTTTGAATCCCCAAGAGAGCTAGTCACCTATTTCCTTTCAGTCTATTTTTCCTTTTAGTCTATTCTTCATTTTTATCCCGCAATAATGAATTGAGCCCGTATAGGCATTTTGGACGCTGCTATCGAAATAGCCTTTCTGGCTATATTTTCTGTTACTCCACCCATTTCATAAAGGATGCGGCCCGGTTTAACAACAGCTACCCAATATTCGGGGGATCCTTTCCCCGAACCCATACGTGTTTCTGCGGATCTTACTGTAACCGGTTTGTCTGGAAATATACGTACCCATATTTTTCCACCACGACGTGCATTTCGTGTCATTGCTCGTCGACCTGCTTCTATTTGTCTCGATGTGATCCAAGTGGGTTCAAGTGCCTGAAGAGCATATTTACCGAAACAAATGTGATTACCTCGATAAGATATTCCCTTCATTCTTCCTCTATGTTGTTTACGGAATCTAGTTCTTTTAGGGTTATAGTTGATGGTTGATTCTGAATTCCATCTCTACTACAGAACCGGACGTGAGAGTTTCTTCTCATCCAGCTCCTCGCGAATAGAATAGAAAGGATTCACAAATCTTTCATTTCAATTAAGATATACCTTGAATTTAAGATATACATGTATTTAATGAGTAATACGGCGAATCATGTATTTTACCTAATCTAGATCAAATCTATTAGTCATTTGTATATCTTGTTTGTATCGATAACTAAACATATTAATAATTATTTCTAAATTTTTTTATTTATAGATAATATTGTATTACTTTTTATATTAGAATGTTATAATGACTCTTTACTTTGTTTTGCCCCTTATCCTATTTGATTGACCCAAATTTTGCAAATCAACAAAATCCAGTTTTCGCGGGCGAATATTGACTCTTTCAATCGCTATTTCATTTGTAGGGTTAGCTGATGACTTTTCCGAATAGATGAATCGGTCTCTGGTTCGTTTCGCCATCCCGATCAATGAATCATTCAAATTCGTTTTCAATAGAATCTTTTGGATTCACAGGTTCCATCGTTCCCATCGCTTCTTTCTTAATGGTTAGGTCTTAATTCTACAATGGAGCTCGTAATGCAATTTGTTCTTGAGTCAACCCTCTCAGTATTTATTGGCCCGAAGCTCTTGATTTTTTTTCGATAAGCCGATTCATTTCATGATAGATGAATCAGTATTGATGCTTTATTACATTGCCTTTTATGAGATGACTCATAGACCTTACATATTATTTATATTGGAATTCTATATCATTGATAGTCTTTTTATCTCTTTCTCTCACCCTTCCCTTTATCCACACCCTTTTTTTCTATTTCGCTTTACAACTTAGAATCAAATTGATTGTTCTTTTGTTTATGCAAAAAAATGAATCAGTTGCTACAATCATATGACCAATATATCATATCTTGACTGGCTCTTTGGATCCAGATAATGTGAAGTGATGAGTTGGTTATTAGTTCTATAGTTATTAGTTTAGACTAAAGTAAGGGGTTGGCCTTTTTTCACCCTAATCCTAAAAAACCCAACGAGTCACACACTAAGCATAGCAATTATATCAAATCATCAATTGAATTTTTATTCAACCCTATAGAATTAAGAAGAATTAAGAATGAGAATTGTTCGTTTTGGTTTTGATTGAACAGAAAAAGAAGGAAGGAACTTATTTTGTTCCAGCGATAGATAGAAGAGAAAGGTAGGGAAAGGTTTATTATTCCCCGTCTATAAATATCCAAATTTTGATGCCTAATACCCCATGGATAGTTCGAACTGTATAGGAGCAATAATCAATTTTAGCTCGAATGGTTTGTAGAGGAACCCTACCTTCTCTGATCCATACGACACGTGCAATATCTTTTCCATTGATACGCCCTGCTATTTGTACTTGAATTCCTTTTGTACCTTCTTTTTCAGTTAATTCAATAACCTTTTTCATTGCTTTGCGAACTGAAACTCTATTCTTTAATTGGTTGGCTATAAATTCTGCCAGAATATTAGGGTTTCCATAAGGTTTTTCAATTTCTGTGATAGCAATGTTAAGTTTTCGGTTCACCCAATGAAATTCTTTTTGTAGATTCATCTTTAATTCTTCTTGTAAATTCTTCTTTAATTTTACAATTTCTCGCATCCGACTTTTTATTAATAACTTTGAGAATCCCATATAGATTATGACCTGTATCAGATCGATACTTTTTTGAATCTCTATACGTCCAATTCCCTCGACGCCGGAAGCTATTCTCATATTTTTTTGTATATAATTTTTGATAGAATTTCTTATTTTTTGATCTTCTTGTAGACCTTCAGAATAATTTTTTGGTTGCGCAAACCAAAGGGAATGATGACTTTGAGTTGTACCAAGTCTGAAACCAAGTGGATTTATTTTTTGTCCCATACTCCCCCATTACTATACATATCATGATATGTCACATCTGTATACTTATTTTTCCATTTTTTCCATTTAGGTTTTTTTGACCATTCAAGAAAGTTTTTCCTTACATATTCAGGTAAGGACATATCTTTCACTATAATAGTTATATGGCAGGTAGGTCTTTTTATCGGATAACTACGTCCTCGAGCTCGAGGTTTTAATTTCTTCACGGCAGTACCCTCGTTGACTTCAGCTTTACTAATGATTAAATTTGCTTCATTGGAACCCAGAATGTAACTAGCATTTGCTGCTGCAGAATAAACCAATTTAAAAATTGGATAACATGCTCGATAAGGCATGAGTTCTAGTATCATAAGTGTTTCTTCGTAGGAACGTCCACGAATTTGATCAATTACTCTTCGCGCTTTGTGAGCAGACATAGCTATATGTTGACCTAAAGCATATACGTCTGTTTGTTTCTTCTCGAACATAAAGTTTGCCTCCTACTACTAATGAATGATAAGCATGTAGATAGATATATCTAATCTATTTTTATTAATCTAAATTTTTATTAACATTTCTTAACGACGCGATCTATTATCGCTTTTCGCGTGTCCTCGGAAATTTAAAGTAGGTGCAAACTCTCCCAATTTGTGGCCTACCATACGATCTGTGATATAAATAGGCAGATGCTCCTTTCCATTATGGATAGCAATAGTATGACCGACCATTGTGGGTATAATGGTAGATGCCCGGGACCAAGTTATTATTATTTCTTTTTCTTCTTTTGTGTTAAGCT